TTTTATTAAAATTAGCTTATAATGATAATTTGTTTATATATAAATTAATATCCTATACATAAATTATTAATTATCTTATATTTTTAAATTTTGTTAATGATAATTACTTATTTATAAATAAATTATATTCCTATATTTAAATTAATAATTGTAAACAATTTATTAATATATACATTAAAATATAAGTTAATAATAAACAAATTATATACATAAACAAAAGTTGTGTAAGATGATTAATTTTTGTTAATATAAGTAAATATAAATAATTTTTATCTGTATATAGAAAGTTATTATTTAAAGAAGAAGAGAGAAACATTTATCTGTTACGAATTTGCTTACAAACTCCGAATAGGTAATATTTATTTTAGCCTCGCATTTAAATATTACTATTTAAAATAAGATTCATTTTTATTTTCTTATTATCATTTTTATTTATTCTTTATTTACCTTTTTTAATTATCATACGCCAATTGTTTTACAAATTTATTTATTAATTAATTATCATTTTTTTATTATTTATTATATTTTATATATTTACTAATTTATTTATTAATTAATTAATTATATTTTTTATATCGCGTAATAATTATTTATAATTATGAAGCATAGTGAATGTAATGAACTGTTTTACAAATTTTTAAATAAATGATTATTAATATTTTATATTATTTATTATTTATAGTTATTTATTTTAATTAAATATTAATTTTATCTTGATGAAATTAATATTACGTTACGTAAGTAACTTACATATATTATTTAATAGTTTATTACCTTTTTATTTATTTTATTATTTTTATTATAGATAGATATATTACTGTATTTTTATTTATTTAATATTAATAATTATTATATTTATTTTTATTATTTTATATATTTATATTATAAATATTTATATTATAGATATTTTTTATATATATATTATATATTTATATATTATTTTTAATATATATCTGTTATATTTATATTATTATTATTTATATTTATTTATTTATATATTTATATATTATTTTAATTAATTTTTATTTAATATTTATTATATTATATATTATATAAAATTATTTATATATTTAAATTAAATATTAATATAATATTTGATATTATTATATATATTTATAGTTATTTATTATAATTAAATATTAATTTTATCTTGATGAAATTAATATTACGTTACGTAAGTAACTTATATATATTTAACTATTAACAGTTATTTATTTTATTACAAATTACATTTATTTTTAATATATATTTATTTATTTATTTATATATTTAAAGATAGATATATATATATACATTATATTTATTTATATATTTTAATATAGATATATATATATACATTTTATTTATTTATTTATTTTCAAATAGATAGATATATATATATACATTTTATTTATTTATTTATATATATTTTATTTATTTATATATATTTTTATATTATTTTTTAATATATTTTTAATATTATATCATTATTATATATATATTTTTAATATTATATCATTATTATATATATATTTTTAATATTATATCATTATTTATATATATCTGAAATATTTATATTATTATATTTATATATCTGAAATATTTATATTATTATTTTTATATAATATAATTTGTATAATTATTAATATAAATTTACTTAAATATTTATATGATTATTTTAATAAATTAATAAATTATTAAATATTTATTATTAATATTAATTCATAATATTTCAATTAAATATTAATATTATTTTTATATTATTATATTTATAATTATATAGATTTTAATTAAATATTAATTTTATCTAGATGAAATTAATATTACGTTACGTAAGTAACTTACATATATTAAACTATAGAATTAAATCTTTTATAAATTAAATTAAATTAAATTAAATGAAATTATTTATTTAGTTAGTTATTTATATATATTAAATTTATATTTTTATTTATATATATTATTAATATATATATGTATTTATATTTATAAAAATTATATGGATTTATATTTATTAAATTAATATTGATTTATATATATTTATATTATATGTATTTATATTTATTAGATTTAGATATATTTTAGATATTTGTATTAAAATTATATTTATTTAAGATATATATATTTATATTTATTAGATTTAGATGAATTAAAATTATTTGTATTAAAATTATATTTATTTTTTATATATCAATTAAAATTATATTTATTTTTAATATATTAATTATATTTATTTTTATTAATAAATTTCTATATATTAAAATTATATTTATTATAAAATTAAAATGTATTAAAATTATATTTATTATAAAATTTATATGTATTAAAATTATATTTATTTTATTTAGATAGATTAAAATTATATTTAGATAAATAATTATATTTATTTATATTCATAAAAATTATATTTAGATAAAAATTATATTTATATATATGGATTAAAATTATATATGTATTATAATTATATTTATTAAAAAATTTATATGAATTATATTTATTAAAAAATTTATATATATTAAAATTCTATTTATTAAATAATTTATATGTATAATATATATATATGGATTATATTTCTATTTATTAATAAATTTATATTAATTATATATATATATATAATTATATTTATTAATAAATTAATATGTATTAAATTTGTATAAAAAATTATATTTATTAATAAATTAATATGTATTAAATTTAGATATAGTAGAACATTTAGATAAATCAATACCATAATTAATAAATGTTTCAACACGATATTGTTAAATAATTGAAAGTAATAAAATACAATCTATTTCTAAATATTTATAAATTTAAGATTTAACATTATATTTAATATTTGTATATTCGGTATTTCATTTAAATTAAAATTAGTAAAATAATCTAATTTAGGCAATTCATTATTATAAAATAATGTATCTTTATTAATAAATTTATATGTATTAAAATTATTAAAATTCTATATATAAAATAATTTATATGTATTAAAATTATTAAAATTATTTAAAAATAATTAATATATATAATATAAATTAATAGGTATTATATAACATTTTTAAACTCATTTTTTACCTTACACATTAATAATTCTTAATATATTATTATAGTACATATTTCTATTTATATATTATAATTAATAAAAAATAACATTATTAATATAATAATTTTTAATAATAAATAATAATTAATATTGATAAAAATAATTGCTTAAAGAATATATAATTATATAAAAATAACTGTAATGAATTAAATATAATAATTAAGTATCTAAATTTATTATTTTAAGATATATTTTGATTATTATAATTTTAATATAAATATATACAGTAATATAACTTTATAAATAAGATGGTTTATAATTAAGAGTTAAATGATATAAATAAAATAATAATTAATAATATGAGTTTAATAATATTAAAATAAGATAGTAATATGTTTAAATGGATTAGATGTAGCATTTAATATAATTAAATAATAATAAAAATAAGATCTAGGATTAAAAAATATATATATAATATATTCATATATAAATTAAAAAATGTAATAAAATATTTTAAGTAAAAAATAATGATATATATTAATAATAAAATAATGATTATAAAATATAAAAAAATAAATAAATGATATGAAATAATTAATATATAAATAATAAAAATAATTAATTATCTATATATGTATATATTTCTAAATTATATAATATAAAATGAAATAAATAAAATAATCAATAAATAAAGTATAATAATATAATAGAATATTATAAATTAATAAAATATAATTATTTTATATAAACTAAAAATAAAGAATGAATATTAAGTAAATAAAAAATAGATAATTTGTTTTTAAAAAAAGATTAAAAAACTTATTGTTCGTTTAATCAAGTTAAGAATTCTTTTAAAGAAACAACTTCAACTTTAATAGGCATAGCAGAGTGAGCAACACCACAAAGTTCACTACATTGACCATAGAAAACACCTTCTCTTTGAACTAAAGCAGAAACTTGGTTTAAACGTCCAGGACAAGCATCAATTTTAATACCTAAAGAAGGAACAGCGAAATCATGAATAACATCAGCAGCAGAAACGATAAATCTAATATGAGTATTAACAGGAACAACAATAGAAGTATCAGTATCTAATAATCTTAATTGACCATCTTCTAATAATTCTTCAGGAATAACATAAGATTCGTATTCGATAGTTTCACCAGAATCATTAATAAAATCAGAATACTCATATTTTCAATATCATTGTAATCCGATAGCTTTAATAGTCATAGCAGGAGAAATAACTTCATCACATAAATATAATAAGATAAATGAAGGGAATGCAATAACTAATAAAACTAAAGCAGGTAAGATAGTTCAAATAATTTCGATAGTTTGTCCGTGAACTAAGTATTTATGAGGTAAAGGATTTTTAGTAGATTCTTTAACAATAGAATATAATAATCATGATACTAAGCATAAAATTAATACTAAGTAAAACATAATATTATCATGTAATTCAATGATACCTTCATGATTAGGTGTAGCAGAATCTTGGAAATAAACACCTCATGGAGTAGGAACATCATTAATAATTGTATTATTTAATAAAAATAACATTATTTATGTAATAAAAAAAATTAATATTTGATATATAATTATATAAATAATAAATATATATATATATATATTTAAATATAATTATTATCATTTAAAGTTAAATACTTATAGTGGGACTTGAACCCGAACATTGATTGCATATGAGACAATAGTTTTAACCATTAAACTATATAAGTTATAATATATATTGGGTAAATACTGGGAATCGAACCCAGATGGTCTGCACCACAAGCAGATATTTTGCCGTTAAATTATAATTACCTTATTAAATAATAATATAAGCACTCTAAAGGAGTCGAACCTTTATAAATAGTTCCGTATACTATTATTTTAACCATTAAATTAAGAGTACTTAACTTATAAATAATTAATATTAATAAAAATTAATATAAAAAGTATATAAATATAATATATATATATTTATAAATGAATATTAAAAAAATATTATTAAAAAGTATAAAAAAAATTATACACCATATAATAATAAGAATGACACCATTAAACAGAATAGTCCTGTAGCTTCACTAAGTGCAAAACCTAAGATAGCGAATGGGAATAATGTGTTACGTAATGAAGGGTTACGAGATGTACCGTTAATTAATGCAGCGAAAACAATGGCGATTCCGATTCCGGCTCCGATTAATCCAATTGTTGCGATAGCAGCACCAATATATTTAGCAGCTAATACTAATTGCATGGTAAAAGATTATTTTTATTAAAAGAATTAAAAATATTTATATGATTTAAAGTATTATAAAACTATTTATCTAATGAGGTAAATAGATATACTTATCTTATAATAAATATTTAAATAGAATAAATTAAAGATGATACAGAAATATCTAATGTTTTAATTAAAATATTAGGATATATACCGATAAATAAAATACTAATGAATAATATATTAAGTATAAATAATTCTCTATTATTAATATCTTTAACGATATTTAAATAAATAGATTTATATCCATATAAAATTTTAGTAGTTAATTTCATTTGATAAATAGAAGTAATAAAAATACTAAAAGTACTTAAAATAGCGAATAAAGCATTAAATATAAATATACCATTAATAGATAAAAATTCACCAATAAAATTAGCAGATAAAGGAATACCCATATTAAATAAACCAGCAATAACTAAATAAATACTAAATATAGGCATATAAGTAGCTAATGATTGATAATAATAAATAAATCTAGTATGATATCTATCATATAAAACACCACCAACTAATAAAAATAAAGCAGGAGAAGCAAAACCATGTGCTATACTTAAAATAATACTACCTTCAATACCTATAATATTATTAGAAAAAATACTCATAATAACAATAGCCATATGAATAATAGAACTATAAGCGATAATAACTTTAATATCAATTTGTTTTAATGTTATAATACCTATATAAAAAATAGTTAAAATAGCAATAGTATAAATTAAAGGATTATAAATAATAACAACATCAGATAAATTAATTAAAATTAATCTAATAATAGCATAAATAGCTAATTTAATAATTAAACCAGCTAATAATATAGATCCACCAATAGGCGATTCAGCATGAACTAAAGGTAATCAAGTATGAACAGGAAATATAGGAGTTTTAACAGCAATACCTAAAATAAAACCTAAAAATAAAATACTTTGTAAATCGATAGATAATATAATATTATTTAAATTAATATAATCAATATTACCTAAAATATATATATATATACCTATACTTAATAACATAAATAATGAACTAAATAAAGTATATATAAAAATATAATAAGCAGCTTTTTCTTTATATTTAGATCCAAAAATACCTATTAATATAAATAAAGGTAATAATGAAGCTTCAAATAAAATATAAAATGATATTAAATCTAAACATAAAAAATTTAATATAATAATAATACCTATTAATAATATTAATAAATTAAATATAAAAGATTTATTTGTAGTAATATTATTATTAAAAGTTGAATTATTAATTAAATCTATATTTCAATTAGATAATAATGCTATAGGTAATAAAATAATAGTTAAATTAATTAATCATAATGAAATACCATCAATACCTCAATTAATATTTAAAGTATTTTCAATAAATTGATAACCTAAAATATTATTATTAAAATAATAATTAACTATTAAAAATAAATAAATAAATGTTATAGATGTAAAATAAATTAATTGTTTTATGTATTTATTAGCTAATCCATATTTAATAATATTAAGTATATAAGAATTATTATTAATAATAAATAATAATATAATAGTAATAATATTTAAAAATAAAAATGTATTCATTTTTTTTTGATTTGATTTATATATAAAAATTTTATGTAATAATTAGTCTTTATAAATATATATATAAATAAAATAAATAATGAATAATAAAATTAAATATATAATTATAAATATATAATATGACTAATGGGAGTTGAACCCATAATATAAAAAATAAATTAGACCTAAACTAATCGCGTTTACCAATTTCGCCATAGTCATTATTGCGTAATATGCATAAGATAAAATTATTTATTAATATAATAAATATAATAAATAATATATATATATAAATAATATAGAATAACAAAGAATCGAACTTTGATAGGTCCATTATGAGTGGACTGCTTTACCTTTAAGCTATAATTCTTATAATTTTATATATATTATATAATATTATGCATCAACACGAGTCGAACGTATATAAAAAGGTCATGAGCCTTATATGTTACCAATTACATCATAATGCGTTAATTATTTTTTTTAATGAATATTTAATGATATTTAATATAATTTATTATTTTGATCATTTGTTGTAATTCAATTACTTTTATTGAATCTTGTAAAGATTTTTTTAATATATATTGCTTTTAAATTTATTTCTATAATAAATCCTATAATTAATGGTAATAAAAAAAATAAAAAAATAAATAAACCATATATATTAGTATTATAAATAGATAAAGTATATGGTAAAATAGATGTTAATTCAAGATCAAATGGTAAAAATAATATAGCAATTAAAATAAATTGAACTGAATAACTAGTTCTACTTTGTCTAAAACTATCAAAACCACATTCATATGGACCTGTTTTACTAATAAAATTATTACCCACATTATTAGTAGCTTTTGGACTTATAATATAATTAATAATTATTAATAATATAGATATAATAGGTATAATAATAATATATAATATTAAACTATTAAAAAAAGTAAACATTGTTTATTAATTAAAATACATTTAAGTAATACATACTTATGATATATGCTCCTTTTAATATATTATTAGATTGAATAAAATTAAATAAAATTATTAATATATAACTACTTAATATATATGATAAAGAATTATGTATAATATAAATATTATTATAATCTTTAATATAATTATTATAAAATAATAAATTATTATTATAAATTTTATAAATTTTTTTAATTATTATTATATTTAAAATATATAAATAATAACCTGTAGAAATAATACTACATATAATTAATAATAAAGATAAGAAAATATAATTATTATTAATTAAACTTATTAATAAATAATATTTACCATAAAATCCAAATAAAGGAGGAATACCTATAAATGAACCAATAACTATAATAAAACTAATAACTAAAAATATATTTTTTCTAATATTTATTAATTCATAAATATATATAATATGATTATTAATTAAATTATTATAAGATGTTTTATTATATAAAATACTAATAATTAATAATAAAAAAATACTAATATGATTAAAACTATATTGAGTTATATATATAATATATGCAATTAAAGAATTAATATTATTAATAATAATAGATAATAATAAATAACCTATATTTAATAAACCACTATATGCTAAAATACTTTTAATTTTTATTTGTGTTAATCCTCCTATTGAACCTATAATTAATGATAAACTTATAATAATACTTAATATAAATATTAATATATTTTCATTAATATTATTAAATAATATAGTTGTATTAATATTTATAATATTATTATATAATATTCATATATATGATAATATACTTATTTTAGGTATAATACTAATATAAGAAGTAATAATAGTATTAGAATTCATATATAATAAAATAGATCAATTATACATTGGTGCAGCTCCAATTTTAATTAATAAACCAAATAATAAAATTATATAACCTAAAATTAAATTATTTGATCATCCTTCATATAATAATAATGAATTATAATTTAATATAATATTAATATAATTTAAATAAATATTACCACTAATATAATAAATTAAACTTAAACCATATAAAATTATTATAGATCCTAAACCACCTATTAAATAATAAAATAATGAATTGTGTCCACTTGATGATTTATTTGTTATACCTGTTAATATATATAAACTATAAGATTGTAATTCTATACCTATAAATATAGAAATAATATTATTACTACTAATAAGTAATATAATACCTAATAAATTAAATAATATAATAGAAATATAAAATTTATTAAAATTATTTATTCAACTTAAATTATTTATTAATGTTGTATTTATTGTTAATAAACTTATAATTATTATACTTATTAATATATAAATATATATATTAAATATATTTAATACATATAAATCATTATATAAATATATAGGAAAATATTCTATTTTTATTAAAGATAAATCATATATAATATATAAAGTATATAATATAATTATTATACCTATTCTAACTAAATTTTTAGATTCTATTAATAAAGATAAATTGGATAATCTTTTAATATTTAAATTATCTGAACTATTTAATACTGAACTATAAATTAATAAAATGAATAAACTTAAAGTTAACATTTTTATTTATTTACTTATATTAATAATAATAATAATAATAATATAAAAAAAATTTATATATAATGAATATTAAAAAAATTTATAATTAAAGATTAATTATTTTGTATTTACACGTCCAATATAGAATAAAATATTTTCTAATGTAGATACTAATGGAACTAATACTACAAAGTATAGGAAGTAATTAAATGTTGCGATTTGTCCCATTTCGATGAAAGGTACTTCAACATGTAATTGTCCTAATTGTCCTAATAAGATAAAGTTATAAACGAATAGGAAGTATAATGTTTTAGAGAAAATTTTAAATGTATTTCCTTTAACTACACTTCTATCTGTAATAGGTAATACTAATAGGATTAAGATAGCACCAAACATAGCAATAACTCCTCCTAATTTATCAGGAATAGAACGTAAGATTGCATAGAAAGGTAATAAGTATCACTCAGGTACACAAATATGTTATCATAATGTCATTTAAACATTATTTCCTTAAATTACTTTAAGGTTCAGACTATGTCATAATCTTAGAATTTAAATCTCTAAAGATTGGAAGCGCTCATGGTCTAAGAAATTACATTTTCTTTAAACTAGTCGTTGAACTTTTATATTTTTCTCAATATATAATATAATAAAATATAATAATTAACTATAAATAGTTATATAATTAAGTAGTTAATTATAATATAAAATTATAAATCATTTATATATTTTATGTACAAATATACTTAGCTGCAAATTGTCCTATATAAATATATAGGATTTTCTTGCAATTCACTTCCTTTTCATAATTAATTAATATATTTAATTATGCGACTGTTATTAATAATTGAATAATTTATTTATTTAAGTTTATTTTATATATATATATATAAAATATATAAAAATTTAATAATCAAAATTATTATCTTTCAATCATTTATTAAGTAAAGTATTTCTATAATTTAAAGCTTTATTTAATGCTTTAGATTTATCTAAACCAAAAGAAATATATTTTTCCTTTGGATATGTTTTAATAGGTAATTTAACTTTATATTGATTATTTTTAGTTGTAGTAATATAATACAAATCAGAAATATTATTATTAAAATAGTCATTAATAATATTAATATGATTATTTAATTCTTCTTTTTTTGTATTATTATTATTAAAATTAGGTAAATTATATAAATTACCTACTTTATAATTATAAATTAATTTTAATAAAGCTATATGACCTTCTCTTCAAACTTTTATTTTACCAAATAATAAAGAAGATTGTAAAAGATAATGAATTTGTTCTGTTTTATTGAAATAATAATTTGGATAATAAGTTAATAGTTTAGCATAAGCTTTAATAGATATTTGATTTTCAATAGTAAATTCAATAAATGTATTATTCTTAATTAATCTAATTTTAGAATTTATATTATTATTATTTAAATAATTAATTATTAAATTAAATAAATCTTTATTATAAATAGTAAATTTTTGATTAATTTTAAGAATAGGAATATATCAAAGTAATTTTTTAGTTGAACGAATTCTAATATAAAAAGAACCATCTCCTAAAAAAAAACCATGAATAAATAAAAAATTTATAGTAAATGTATTTTTACATTTTTTAAAAAATTGATTTTTAATATTATTAATATAATTATCGTAATTATTATAGTTAATATTATTAATAATTTCTTCAGAAATATTTTTATTAATTAGTCATAAATTAACTTTATCTTTAATAGATAGTGTTCTTTTAGAATTATCTATCAAATTATAAATTAAATAAATACGTTTAATACTATTATCAATATGATCAGCAGTAAATTTAGTAAATCTATGGGATTTTCCAAATTCAGAGTAATATAAATAATAAATTTTTAATAAAATATTAAGACCTATAAATTTATCTCCATATGTATTATTAAAATAAGGTATTCATTTATTAATAATTAAATCTCAATTTTTACTATAAATTTTTATATGTCATTTACCTGAAGTAAGTTTTTCTATACTATAATTTAATTTATTATCAAATTCATTATTCATAATTTTAAATAATTTAATTGTTTCATTAGATACATTTTGAGAAATAAATACTAATGGATTAAAAGTTACACTATTTTTATTTTCAAAATATCCTCCTATATGTCCTTCAGCTTGAAAAAATCCATTTAAAATATATTTAATATTATCAGAATTATAATCATAATTTAAAGGATTTTTATTATTATCTAATAAATTTAAAATACTTAATTTATCCATTTTTGATAAATCTGTTTCGGTTTTAGATAAATTTAAAATACTTAATTTATACATTTTTGATAAATTTAAAATACTTAATTTATATATTTTTAATAAATATGTTTTAGTTTTAGATGAAATAAATAATTTAGTATTAAAATTATATAATAAATAATATATATATAATATATAATAAATTAAGCAACTATAATAGTTAATCGAGGCCGGTGTTACTAGAGGGTTACCTGGAATATAGTTATCAGGATGCGTCGTTTTTTTTACGATGGACTATATCTTCATAAAAATAAACTAAATAATTTATCTGAGGTTAATATTTTTTCATTTAGTTTCAAATAATAATCAACTTTTATATAATAATGAATTATTATTAATATAAGCTTTTATATTATAATAATAATAAAATTCTTTTAATAAAAATAATCTTTTACCTTTATTAGATTTAGAAGGATTATTAAGTATATAATTATAAAATAACATATGTGAAATTTCATTAGATATAATTCATTTATAATAACCATTTTTACTTTTATCAAAATCTATTGTACCATTAAATATATCTATATAAGGTTGTACATCATTTAAATATTTGTTAGTTACACTAATAAATAATTTAGGTATATTATTTTGATAATAATAATTTATAGTTCCGTGAGCATCAAAAAAACCAGAAAATCAACTATTATTTATATCTAAAGTACTAGGTTTAATACATTTAATATTTAAAATTAAACAAACTTTTTCTAATTGAATTAAACGTTTACTATGTCTAATATTACCATTAATAGCATTTATTAAATTTATCATACCTTCTTGATTAGATAATCTTCATCTAATAGCTTTAACTCCTGATCTTAATTTTATAGATCCACCGAATTTATTTTGAATTTGACGTAACATTTTTTCATCTTCAATACCTACAGTTATTTCACATGTTGTATATTTTTTACTAATTATACCTAAATAACCATCACCATCTATTAAACCAGCTAATCATTGATTAAATTTATTATTATTATTATAATTTTTATAATATGTTCTAGTTTGAATTGTACAATTATTTGAATTTTTATGTATGCGTATAGTCTCTGAGATTCCTACTAATAAATTAAAAACTATTAAATAAATATTTAATACTCAGATTTTAATTATTTTGGTTATCTGCTGATTGTATTCATTATAATAATATTTTACTAATAAGGGATTCGCATAAATTTTTAATAATTTATTAAAAATTAAATCACTAATAATATTAGTTTTATTATAATTTATAGAATAATTCCAGCATATAGCATAATAAATTATTAAATATAATGTACAAACTATATTTAATATAGGCCATACTTGACCTAAAGTATTAGGTGAGAAGAATACGAATAGACTAAATACTAATAATAGTAAGAATACTGTTACTAAATCTTTGAATACAAAGTATCCATGGAATGGTAATCTATCAATATTACTACTAATACCTAATGGGTTAGTTGAACCGTGGATATGTAATGCCATTAAATGCATAATAACTAATGCAGCTAAAATAAATGGACATAAGTAATGTAATGCAAAGAATCTTTGAATTGTAGGATTAGATACACTGAAAGATCCTCAAATACTTTTTAAACTTACCATTTTTAAATATCATTTAAATATTTTTATTATATATTACTATATAAATTAGACTATATCATCAACCTATAATATATATTTATAATATATATATTTATTATTTATAGGTTGTAGAGCGCTCGTGTCTAGATTATTGTTATACTACTCACTAGTTAGTCGTTGAACGTTTATTTTCTTTTAAATTAATTATATATTAATTTATGTATAGAAAATACTTCGCTGCGTATTGTCCATTTATGATAAATATATTTATATTTATTTATATAAATTAGGAGTTTCACGCAATTTACTCTATTTTTCAATATATTTTACAATATAAAGCCTCTATTTGTTGGATCTTAATGAATTTTTTTGTTTCTTTATTATTATTATATAAATATATTAAATAATAATTAAATTATTATTATAAAAAATTTATTATAATAAGTCTTTATATCTTGAACTCATTTTTATTTCTAATAATCATTTTTCATAACTAATTCTTTTATTACCTAATAAAGGTAAATTATTATTAAACTTTTCTTTACAAGAAAAAAAATTTATTACTTTTTTTATATCTGATCGTGATGATAAAATTAATTGTACATATTTACCTTTATTAATAGATAAATTAACTTTACTATTAAATATAGATAATAAATCTTGCATTAAATTATAATTTTCTTTTTGTTTTAATTGATAACATAAACTTCCGCAACTTTTAATAGTAAAAGAACCATCCGCCATAGTAAATCCTACTAATCAATTATTTAAATAATCTAATTTATTAAAATTTTTAGTCATTAAATTTTTATTTATATAATTATTAATTTCTATCTTTTGATTAATTAAATCATTATATAATATAATATTATTATTTAATATATATTTTAATAATAAATATTGTTTTTGTCTATTTAAAGATAAGAATTTTAAATTATAGTTTTCTAATAAAGGTATAAATTTATTAATTAAATCACCTTTATTAATTTCTAATCTAGCTATTTGGTTACCTTTTTTAGGTGTAATTTTATATACTTTACCTAATTGTAATTTTTTTGAAAAATAATTTAATAAATTTATTTCATTTATATTTAAATTAATTATTAATGCTATAGCTATATAATCTATATTACTAGATGTTTTAGTTTTTTTATTAATTTTAATATAACCATCACCATCTATAAAACCTATAATTAAAGTCAATAAATCTTTGTCTATAATTTCTTCTTTATTTGTATAAATTATATCATTTATATTTTCTTTTTTTTTTGATTTTTGTAAAAATAAATTAGTTTTATTAAATAATAATAAGGATAATAATAATAATAATAATAATAAATAGAATGGTAAGATTCATATTTTTTTAAAGGGAACTAAGTCTTTTCCAATAAATGGAATAGCTGATAATAAGTTAGTAATAACAGTAGCCAAACTAAAAACAAACGGTATAAGATAAAAAAATTTATCAATATATTATATAATATATCAGTTAATATACAGTGAGCCATGTACATATAATATTTTTATTAATAAAAATATTTTTATTTTATATGCCTTGTGCATTATTTTTTTTTTATAATGATTAGTTTCGAATGAACATTAAGCATCATTTCAGATACCCATTATTGAACCATTCTGTCGGGATATTATATTATACCCACGGTCTTGTTATATAACTAATAATTTTGACCTGTTTTCAATAACATTGCATAATACTATTATTAATATATGAAAATATTAATGATATTTATTTTAAATATATATTGCTAAATATACAATAGTATTATACTATACTTTATAAACTTATTATTATTTTTTATTTATAAATATAAATTTATATTAATCAATTTTATATCTCATAGATTTTACAACATATGGATAAATAATATTTTTAAGAGTTTCCATAGATTCTTTATGAATATAAATAATATATTGATTAGGTGCTCCAGCTGATTGAACTGAAGTTTTTAATTTATATTTTTTAGATAGTAAATTAGCTAAAAATTTAGTATCTTCTAATGTAAAAGAATTAGTAGCTAATTTTAATCCTTTAGATACTTTACCTCCATCGTCTTGAACTCAAATAGCTAAAGCTAGAGGAGTAAGATGTTTTTCAATGGATTTAGGTACTATTTTTATTTTATTTTTATACCATTCTTGATGAATGACATTAAAATTATCATAAGTTCAAGTAGCAAAACGAATAATATATCTTATTTTACCATTTTTACCTATTCTAGTTTTAATACTAGGTGTATTAGTATTACAATAACCTAAAGATGCAACTAAAAAATGTAAGTATAATAAATATTCTTTATGTACAGATTCTTGATAAAATGTAATACGTGTAGCTTTTCCATTTGGACGTTTCTCTGCATGTCCATCTCCTAATAATGAACCGTAAATAATACTTAAAATAATATTATTTAAAGGTTTATATAAATTAGTTACTTGGGAACGTTTAGTACATTCTTTTATAAATTTTTTATGATTATTGTAATCTAATATAGTATAATTTTTAAAAATATAACTTAAAAATATAAATTGTAAAATTAATAATAGAATTAATAAAGCATTTGAGGCATTAAAGATACCTCAATGTGACATTTGACCATATACACAACAGTAACCCAAGAAAGCAGTAGCCATTGTTAAAATAAAGATAATAACTCCAATTACTCATAATAAAACTCTAGGAGATTTATAACTACCATAATATAATGCTTTTCCAATATGTCCGTACATACATAAGAAGAAGAATGAAGCACCATTAGCATGAATATAACGAATTAAGTATCCGTAGTTAACATCTCTCATAATATGCTCTACTGATGCGAATGCTAAATCAATATGACTTGAATAATGCATTGCTAGGAAAATACCTGATGCGATTTGAATTACTAAACATAATCCTAATAATGATCCTAAATTATATCAATAGTTAAGTGTTGATGGTTGTGGTGAATCAATTAAATAACTATTTGCAAGTGATAAATAAACTTGAGATTTTCTAATTGCCATTTTTAATAAATGTGATATATAATATATATATATATTATGAAATATATAATAAATATTAATGTTAATATATAAATTATTAATTTATATATTTAATAATATAAAATAAAAAAGATTTATTAATTATAATAATTAATTCTATTTTTACTAATAATAATAATTATTCATCTTAAAGACGAAATTATTGGTTTGTCATTTTGAGAATAAGTGGAATCGAACCACTATTAATTGCTTAAAAGACAATTGTTTTACCGTTAAACAATACTCTCTATTAGTTTATTGAATTGGGGTGACTCGAACACACCATAAGCCAAACTCAAATTTTGGGGACTTACCTATTAGTCTACAATTCATTTATTTTTATTTTTTTTTAACTTTTCTTATATATATTATTTATAATATTATAATTATTTATAATAATATAATTATTTATAATAATATAATTATTTATAATAATATAATTATTTAGAATAATATTATTATTTATTTGCTACTTAAAAGACTTGAACTTTTATACTAAATAGTAACGCATTTTAAGTGCGTCGTGTCTACCAATTCCACCAAAATAGCTTTTATATATATTTCTTATATTTATTATATTTATTATATTATTATTATTAATATAAGTCAAGATAACATATTTTTTATATAATATGTGAAAAAAATAAATAAAAAAATAATTCTTATGAAAAACAATAAAAAATTAACTTATTTATATAAATTATCTAATAATTATATAAATAATAAAACAAATAAAAATTTAATTTTATTAAAACACTATTTACAAGAATATAATAATAAAGGAACTAAATTACAAAATAGTAATAAAATGAATAATTGATTAAATCAATTATATAAATTTAATAAAACTAATGTTGTAAATACTTTATTATTAGATAAATTAGTAGCTAAATTATTAATAAAATTATTTACAATTAAATATATTAATAATAAATTAAATAAGGTATCTAAAGGAGCTTTAAGAGAAATTTATATTAATAAACCTCAATTTAAACATACAGTTAATACAGTTTATATTTATTTAAATTATAATGATACTTTATTAAATATAAATAATAAAGATAATTATAATGATAAATATAATTTATATTATACATCATTAACTAATAATATTAATAATATTTTAGGATCATATAACTTTAATAAATATAATTTAAATAATATTTCTAATTATTTAAGTACATTATATAATAAAGAAGTTATTATTGTACCTAATAAGTTAAAATATAATTATAATGATAGTGTAATTTTTAATAAAACTATTGTTAATAATATTGAAAAACATAAAGGTGGTTTAGCAGGTAATTATAGTAAATTATTAAGAGATAATATTCCAGTTAATAATTCATTATTAATTAAAAATAAATATATTGCTAATATTATTAATAATTATAATATTAAATATAATAATATATTAACTAATACAAATAATATATCTATTAAAGATATTTATAATACATTAGATATGAATAAAATAACTAATGACTTATTAATTAATAAATATATTATTGGATTAAGTGTTTTATATAAAGGTAAAAACCTTAATAAAGCAGGTATTTCTAGAAGTATTAAAGATAAATTACTATTTGGATCATTATCTAATAAATTATATAAAAAATATAATGGTTTATTAACATTTAATAATGGTTTAAATAATCAAATGTTAAATATTGATATAAATTTAAATAAAAAATATAATTTAAATTATATTCCTAATCATCATAATATTTCTCAAGATTTTAAAGTTAATAAAGTTAAAACTGGAGTATTCGGTATTTCAGTTAAATTAAATACTATTTAATTTATTATTTATAGAAAAATCTATAATTTTTTTTAATATTCATTTATAATATAATATATATATAATATAATAATATATATATATATATTTTTTTTTTATCAGATAAGCTAGAATCGAACTAACTAAGTCTTTCTCCCAAAGAAAGCGCCTCACCGGTTGGCTTTTATCTGTTATATAGCGAAGCATCCAAAGGATGTATATAATTTATTATATAATTAATAAGCATATGTTTAGTATATTTATTTCACTCAAATAATTAATTGATTTAAATAAGTTTTATATATATTCTATGAATATTTTACTTTATATTATTTCTCTTAAATTTAACTTATTTTATATAACTTTCCTTTTAATTATACTAAATTTATATAACTATAACGGAAAATGAGAGATTCGAACTCTCCAGGAGGATATCCTATTATTTAGTAAATAACTTATCTTGCCGATGAAAAATTTTCCTTTATAATTAATTTATATAATCGAATCTAATCAGAATTGCACTGATATACCCCATCGTGACAAGATGATACTTTACTATTAAGCTATAGATCCTTAATTATTTATGAGTAGTGAGAATCGAACTCACATACAATGTGTGGAAGACATTTAGTTTACCATTAACCTATACTCATTTATTTGTTATATTTCAAGGGCAGACAGAATTGAACTATCACTATATTGATTTGAAGTCAACCGTTTTACCAATTAAACTATACCCTTTATATAATATATATATATATATATCTTATATTTATTTTTAAATGTTTTTATAAACTAAACTTATTGCTTATAATTTATTAATGAATATTAAAAAATGTATTTATTAATTAAATAATGTTATTATTGTTTTATAGATGTTTCATTATAATTATATAATATATTTATATTAAATAATAATATAATAATAATAGAAATATATAAAATATATGATTTAATATCTATTATATTATTAATATTTATATAATTATTAATACTTAAAATAATAAATATTACTAATAGTAAACTATATGTAATATAAATTAAATAATGATTAAATAAATGAGAATTAATTTTAATAATATTATATGATAATTTATTTAATAAAGATTTAATACCAGTAGGACCTATTAATGATAAAATACCTTTATCTATTAAAGAATTTAAAGTACCAGATAATTTAAAAATTTTTCTAATAATTAAATTATTTAAAATTTGATCAAATAAAAATCTTGTATTAAATAATATATAAAAATTATATAAAAATTTATTATTATATATATAAATAAATTTATAATTATATTCATAAATATAAATAATTAATGTTATACTTAATATAATATTAATAATAGGTATTCATTTATAATATATATCAATACTGAAATGTATTTCTAATAAATTTAAGTTAATAGGATTAATAAATATACCTGAAATATTTGTACCTTGTCCTAAATAAATATCTTGTAAAATATATCCTAAAAATAATGATCCTAAAGTTAAAATAATCATAGGTATAATAAAGTATAAATTATTAATATTATTATATGATAATTTATTAAAAGATGATAATTCTGTTATATTATTATAAATATATTTATTTAATTGAGGTATATTAATAAATGAATAATAAATTAATTTTAATATATAAATATTAGTTAATAATGAACTTAATATAACTATTCAATATACTATTAAACCTGATATAGTATAAATACCTAGGGAAGATTCAATAATAATATCTTTAGAATAGTAACCAGTTAATGAAGGAAGTCCCATTAAAGATAATGAAGCAATTAAAATACAAATATATGTTATAGGCATGTAAATTATTAAACCTCCTATTTTTCTTATATCTTGTAATTCATTTGCTATACTATGTATAATAGTTCCAGCACAAATAAATAATAATGCTTTATAAATACTATGACATACAACATGAAATAATGTAAAATTATAACCAGATAATCCTATAGATATAAACATAATACCTAATTGACTCATTGTTGATAAAGCTATAATTCTTTTTATATCATTAGTATTTATAGCTATAAATCCTGCTATTAAACTAGTAATAGCACCTAATCATAAATTAAATAATAAAATATTAGGACAATATTCTAAAATATTAGATGATCTAATTAATAAGTAAATACCAGCAATAACTAAAGTTGCAGCATGTAATAATACTGAAACAGGTGTCGGACCTGCCATAGCTCAAATTAATCAATTATGTAATCCAAATTGAGCACTTTTAGCACTCGCTGCTATTACTAAACATAATATAATTATACTATTAATATCACTATTAATATATGATACTATAGAAAAAATTAAATTATAATCTAATGATTTATAAACATAAATTAAATAAATAAGTGCTATAATTAAAAATACATCTCCAACTTTATTTATAAATAAAGCATTTAATGATGATTTTATATTATCTATATTATTATATCAAAATCCTATTAATAAAAAAGAAGCTATACCTATATATTCTCAACCTATAAATAACATTAAGTAATTATCTCCTAATACTAAAATTATCATAAATAAAGTAAATAATGCTAAATAAGTATAAAATCTTTGATTATGTGCATCATTTTCCATATAACCAGCTGCAAATATATTTACTATTAATGATATTATTATTACAGGTATTAACATAGTAACACTTAATAAATCTAAATTAAATGAATAATCTATTGTTAAATATTCTATATCTATTAATTCTAATATATTTAATCTATATTCATTATCTGTTGATATAATATTTAAATAATAATATATTAATACAAATAATAATATTATTAAATTAGTTATATTAAATAATTTAACATTATTAACTCCTATATATCTTCCAAATAATCCACTTACTATTACATTAAAAAATGGTAATAATATAAATAAAATCATTTATTATTTTAAATATTAGTTGGTAAACTTCCTTTTAATTTATAATAGTTTACTAATATTGTTAAACCTATTGCGGATTCTATACCTGTAATTATTAATACTATTACTCCTATTACTAATCCTAAAATATCATCATTATTATATCCACTTAATATTATAAATAATGTTACTCCTAATAACATTATTTCTATTGATATAAATAATATTATTATATTTGAATTATTATTAATAATATATCCTATTAAACCTATAATGATTAATAATACTGTAAATTTCATTCTGTTTAATTTTTTTTTTATTAATAAAATAATTTTTTATTAATAATTATTGACATAATCTTATGTTTTAAATTTATTTTTTTTTTATGAATATTTAAATTTATTTTTTTATAGAAGATATTAAGCTCCTCATCAGTAAAAAACGATATATAAGAATAATCAGATTACATCTAAAACATGTAAATAAAGAATAGTTGTTTCATAGTTTACATGATGTCCAGTTGTAAAGTGGTAGTTTCTCATTCTTCAGTAACATACTGCTAACATAATAATTAACATTCCCATATGTAAGAAGTGTAATCCTGTTCCAGCGAAGAATACTGAACCATAAACACCATCACTAATTGTAAATGTAGCGTTAGTATACTCAATGTATTGACATACTACGAAAATAACGATTAATCATAATGTAACAAATAATCCGTTTAAAGCATGAGTTCTATTTCCTTCAATAGTAGCATGGTGACTATATGTAATAGTTGCACCACTAGCTAATAAAATAATAGTATTTAATAATGGTAATTCTGTAGCACCAATAGCTGTAATTCCTACTGGAGGTCAAACATTACCTAATTCAATAGCAGGAGCCATAGCTGAATGGAAGTAAGCTCAGAAGATACCTGCAAAAATTAAAATTTCAGATACTACAAATAATAAGAATCCATAATTTAAACCTTTTCTTACTGCTAAAGTATGATCACCTAAATATGTACCTTCTGCAATAATATCTCTAAATCATAATGTCATACTATATAATAATAAGATTACTGATGTAAATAATACACCGTTACCTACGATATATCCATGCATTGTTAATCCTAATGATAATGCTAATGACATTAATGCAAATGAAACAGCAATAGGTCAAGGTGAAGGACTAACTAAATGGAATGGGAATAATTGATGTTTAGATCTCTCTAAATGTGTCATTATTTTTTTTTATTTAGATATTTTTATTTTATTTACTTATTGTTATTGTTGTTTTATAATAATAAAATTTAATTATTAATTTACCAAAATAAGTTAATATTTATAGTAAAACGTTTATTAAAACGTTAAAATTTATTTAATATTTTATTTATTATTATTATAATATAATAATATATAATATTTATAATAATATATTATATTCCTTCCATGATTTGAACATAGATAAATAATATTAGAAGTATTATGCTTTGCCATTAAGCTAAAGGAATAATTTTACATCTTTTTAATATAATATTTATTATATATTAATTATGCCCCCAAAAAGAATTGAACTTATATATATAGAACTTCACTCTACTGCTTTACCAGATTAAGCTATAAGGGCTATTATTATTTAATTTACTTATATTTAAATTTTATATAATAAAAAAAAAATATATATAATGAATATTAAAAATGAAAAAAAAAATTAAGTATATAAATCAAATGAATCAAATATATATAAAATATTAGGAATAATTAATATAATACCAAATAATAAAGGTAAAAGAATTACTCAACATAAATTAACTAATAAATCATATCTTAAACGAGGGAAACTTGCTCTAACTCAAATGAAACCATATACTAAAATAATAACTTTAATACTAATATTTAATACATATAATAAATATTCAATATAATAAATATAATAAAAATTATTAATATTAAATAATGAAATAATATAATTTATAGGTAATATATCAAATATATAACCACCAAAAAATAGAATAACATTAATAAAACACATAACAATTATATTATTATATTCAGTTAAATAAAATAATACAAAAGGAGAAGCACTTAATTCGGTCATATGTCCAGAAACTAATTCAGATTCAGCTTCAACATTATCAAAAGGTGGACGACTTGTTTCAGCTAAACTAGCTATATAATTACAAATAGCAATAGGAATAAGTGGTAAAAATAATCATACAGATTGTTGATTATCTATAAAATGATTAATATTTAAAGTATTATTTAAAAATATACATATAATAATATTAGTTGTTAAAATTAATTCATAACTAATTAATTGTGCTGTTGATCTAATACTAGCTAATAAAGTAAATTTAGAATTAGATGATCATCCTACTAATAAAGTTCCAAATACACCTAAACTACCTATAACTAATAAAAATAATATACTATAATTTATATCTCCTATAGCAATTCCAGGACTTAAAGGAATAACAGATCAAGATAATAATGCAAAACATAATGCTATAATAGGACTAATTATTATTAATAATTTATCTGATTCTCTTACTAAAATAATTTCTTTAAGTAATAATTTTAAAGCATCAGCTATTGGCATTAATTGTCCATAATATCCTACTACATTAGGACCTAATCTTCTTTGCATATAAGCTAAAGTTTTTCTTTCAGCTACTGTTAAATAAGCTACACTTAATAGTATTAATACTAAAAATACTAAAATTTCTATTAAATTATATAACATTAATAAAATTAATAAAATTTGGAGAAAATACTTTTAAAACTTCTTTTCATATATATATATTTATATATTAAAAATATATATAAATTTATAAATAAGTAAAAACACTATATTAGTCACCTAATATAATTATTATTTATAAAATAATTAAAAATTAATTTTTATTATTATTTATTTATTTATTTAAAGTTAATACTATAGCACTAACAATAGAAAATAATAATAAAATAGATAAAATAATAAATAAGATTGAATATTCTGTATATAATAAAAATCCTATTTCATTTAAATGATTAAAATCATAAATTATATTTCAATTATTTATAAATATTTCTGATATTTTAAATTTAGTATTAATAATATTTGTATTATATATATTAGAATAATAGTTATAAATATTATTATATAATAAATAAACTATTAATAATATTATAGGATAATTATTATTATTAATATTATAATTTAATTCTGTTATTTTTATATCTAATAAAGATAATATAAATAAGAATAATACTGCTATAGCTCCTATATATACTAATAAATATAATAAACTCATAATACTAATTCCTATTAAATATAAATATATTGCTATATTTATAAATAAAAAAATTAAATTTAAAATACTATACATAGGATTAGAAACTATTATTATTGAAATAGCACTTATTATAGATAATAATCCAAATATATTAATATTTAAAATGTCTATATTAATAATATTATAAAACATAAAAATTTTATTTTTATTTCGTATTTATTTTTAATACGTATATAATAAATTATATAAATAATCATACTTTGTATGATATAATACAATTATATAAATAATAAATATTATATTATTTATAATTAAATATAATTAAAATACAAATTTGTTTAATAAATATATTATTAAGCTTAAAGCTTATGAGTTCTTAGACGGATTTGAACCGACAGTAGTCTCATTAACAGTGAGATGCTTTACCTGATTAAGCTATAAAAACTGTTGTAATAAATAAATATTATTTATTTGAAGAGGGCATGAATCGAACATGCGAGGGAAAATATCCGTTGAGTTTACAGCTCAATACCTACTACCAACATAGATAACCCCTTCTTAAATTATAATTAATAATTATGGAGTTAATGAGAATCGAACCCATATTGACTGCATGCAACACAATAGTTTTACCATTAAACTATAACCCCTAATTTTTATTTATCGGATAAAGAGGGATTCGAACCCCCGGTGTATAAAAATACACGTAATAGCTCAAATATTATACCTTAAACCACTCGGTCATTTATCCTAAATTATGAGTTTAACAGGAATCGAACCTATATTTATACCTTATCAAAGTATCATTCTACCATTAAATTATAAACTCATTTTTTTAATTATAATAAATTCCTATTAATTAATTATTTAATTATAATTTATATATATATATATATATTTTTTATTAATATATCTTATATTAATAAAGTTAAATGAATATTAAAATAGTTATATATTATATTAAATATGACTTAAAAATTAATGTAAGTATAATCCATCTTTAATATATCCACTTGCTAAAATGGCAAATACATAACTTTGAATCATTGCAATAGCAAACTCTAAAGCAACAATAGCTAAAATACCAGCTAAAGGAATAAATCCTAATACAAATGTAATAATAGAAATACTCATTAAATTAAATACTAATCCACCTAAAATAGCCATAAGTAAATGACCTGATAATGTATTGGCTGATAGACGTAATCCTAATGAAATTGCACGTGCTGAGTATGATAATAATTCAATTAATACTAATAATGGAGCTAAAACTAATGGACAACCTGCAGGTACAAATAATCCAAAGAATGTTAATCCATGATTATATAATCCAATAATTGTTACACCTAATCAAATTACTACTGATAATGAAATAATAAATACCATATGTGATGTAATAGCAAATGAGTAAGGAATCATACTTAATAAATTAGCTGTAAAGATAAAGATAAAGAATGTATAAATTAATGGAAAGTAATATCCTCCAAATTTACCACCAATTTGACCTGATACCATATTGTTAATTGTATCATACATGGCTTCTTGTGAAACATATCATCTACTTCCGATAATTTTACCGTTGTTATCTGTTAATAATGTTAATCCTAAGATTACTAATAATACAAATAAAGTATATACTGCAAAAGTAGTAATACTAATATTTGAAAGATCAATAAATGGTGATACAAAGCCAATAAATACTTTAATATCAAATTGATCTAAAGGAGAATTAATGAAAAAGTTTGTCATTAAAAAAATTTTTTTACCTTATATAATCGATATATATATCGTAATTATATAACACATATTTACATAATATTAATATAAATTATAAAATTTATATTACAAAAAAAAAAATATATAATACGTCATAATATAAAAATATTTTATATATGCTTTAGAGTATTATATTATATATTTACAACAATTATTATATTATAATTTAGAGATAAATAATCTACTAATGTATAAACGTAAAATACGTGGTAATAAGAATTGAGCAAATAAAACTAATAGGATAATTAATAATAAAAATCCATAAGTTAATTGGTTTAAGAAGTAAAATGGAACTAATTGTGGCATTTTATTTATTTAGTTTTATTTTTATAAACATCTAAAAGATGATTTTATATTTATAGATAAATAATTTATATAACAAAATATTAAAATAATGTATATAAATTTTCATTATATAATAATAATGATAATAAATTTAATAATAATAATATAATAAATAAATTTTTTATTTAATTTAATTTAATTTAATTTTATTTAAAAAAGGAATATTAAAATAAAAAATAATAATAAAAATATAATATTATTATGATTGAACAGCTGGAGTGTTAAATGAATGAACGGCTGGTGGAGAGTTTAATAAGAATTCGATAGATGCTGTTTTAATAGAGTTATTAGCAAAAATAGCGTTTGACTCTACAAAATCAGGAGCTTTATTAAATACAACTGCTTTATTTTCAATTTTATTAGTTAATCCGTTAACTAATTGGTCGTAAATAATGTAAATAAATAGAGCTAATGAAATAATAGCAATAACTGATCCAATAGAACTAATGTAGTTTCAACCTGCATAAGCATCTGGATAGTCAGGAATACGTCTAGGCATTCCTTGTAGACCTAAGAAATGCATAGGCATAAAGATAACGTTAGCTCCAATAAAGATTAATCAGAATTGGATTTGTGCTAATTTTTCATTATAGTATAAACCTAAGATTTGTGGACTTCAGTAATAGTAACCTGCAAATAATGAGAAAATAGCTCCCATAGATAATACGTAATGAAAATGTCCTACAACATAGTATGTATCATGGAACGCTACATCTAAGGATGCATTAGCTAAAGCTACTCCTGTTAATCCTCCTAATGTAAATAGGAATAAGAATGCAATAGCATATAACATAGGTACAGCTAAACGAATAGATCCTCCGTATAGAGTTGCTCTAAATTAACCTTAATCATTTCAGATTCTTATTATTTATATAAATATAAAATATATAGCTAGTTAATCATTGTAAATATTATTATTATTAATAATAATATCCAAAAGGGGTTACCTTTTACCATTACTGGCACTGTTGGATTATACCTTAATAATTCATATTATATATATATAGATTCTTTATTTTATTTATATATATATACAACTTAAAATTATAATGAGCGTCTAATCTCTACACTTTTACACGAAAGTTTCCTACACGTGATTTAGCTCGGCGATTGTCCTTTAATAATTACTTATTCTTATTAAAGAGTATTTCCCGAATTTGCCCATTTATGTTACTTAAAAAAATAATTTGAATAAATATTTATATAAAGTATATACTACTGATAATCGTATAAATTTTTATAAAATTTATATTTCATACTTGGAACAATAAATTGTTCAATTTCTTTATATAACTTTTTAACTGAAGCTACTTTAATATATACTAGATATTTATTTCTAGATTTATGTAAAGTACAATCTAAATTAAATTTAATGTATAAAATATTAATAAAATAAATTAATTCAGTTAAAGTAAAATTTTGTAAATTTAAAACAATACCTCCTCCTTTTTGAAAATAACCATTACACATAATAATATGAGCAATACTTTCATAGTTTAATAAATCATATATATCTTTAGGCATAATTTTAGTTCTCTTTAAATAAAATTTATTTCTTAATAAAGTAAAACAAGGTAAAGATCTAGTATAAAACTCTAAAGCATAAAATAATTTACCTTTTAAATATGCTTTTTTAAGTTTAGGCGGAGAAGTACAATAATGACATAATAATGTATAAATATAAATTAAGTACTCTGAATGTTTTATTGATTGTTTAATATAAAATTTTGAATTAGCTGTAGTATTTAATCCTTTTATTGATTTATTTCCTTTAGAAATATTATTGATATGTCCATCGGATAATATTAATCCCGTTAAAATATATAAAATATTATTAGGTATATTTACCATATAACTTATAATACTTGTATATTTAGGTAATGTTAGAGTACTTTCTAAATTACTACCATATACAACTAAATCTTTAGTAATATTATTTGATTTTATATATAATTTACTTGATCTAGGAAATAAAGTATATAATGAATATAACTCATGATTATAAGAATCTTCTAAAATTATTTTTTTTGATAACATATTGTTGACCAGCATATAAAATCTTGCTAAAGGATTTTTTTTTTTCAGTCAAGAGAAAATTTTAATTCCTGTAGGTACTGCAATTACCATTGTACTACTTGTAAAGTATGCACGTGTATCAGCATCTAATCCTACAATATACATATGGTGCAAAATGTTAATTAATAACTACAATTATTAATCCTAATATATAATAATATTTATTTATTTTTTATAAATATATTAATATTAGCTTTTTTTACAAAAAGAATCGGACTATATCTTCATCTTATAATTTTGATCCTATTTTTTTAGTTAAACTTTGATTTAAGTTAATTTGAGTTTTAATAATTTTTATTTTTTTTAAACCTTCTAAAGATAAATGTTCTTTATTTAAAATCATTTTATAAATATAATTAAATTTATTTAATGATTTATTTTTTAATGTTTTTAAAGGAAAAGTATAAAAATAATTAAATAAAATTTCTAAATTTGTAAATCCAGTTATAATATAACGATAATGATTTACAGAATTAGCTCTTAAAGTTATTTTACCTGTATTAAATAAAGATTTAATTTTTATTAAATTTAATTCATCATTTTGATCTAAAATAAAACGTAATTTTATTACATAACCTAAAGAATACCTTTTATTAGTTGTAATACTAACATTAAAACAACCTTCAGCATCAGTAAATCCGGAAATTCAAGCATCTTTAAGAGTTATAGTATTAGATTTACAAATAAATTGTAAATTATAATAATATTTATTATTTAAAGTATTAATTCAAGAATTTAATTGTTTAAGTCTATGTTCTAATACTAAATTACCATTAAATAATAAAGATAATAAATAAATATCATTAGGATTACTAATAACTAATCTATGATATTTACTATTTCCTTCTTGATGAAATGAAATATTACCCATATTTAAAGTATATTTAATATGATATAAAATATTACTTTCTTTTTGAGTTAAAACAAATTTTAATTTATTATTATAATTTAAAATTGCTCCATCTCCTTCAGTAAAACCTATAAATCAAGTTAATCAATCTTCAGATATTTTTTTATTATTTATTAATTCAAATTTTGTATTAAAAGTATCAAAATTAAAAGATGTTTTGCGTATAGTCTCTGAGGATCCCAAAGTTACTGTTTTTAAATAATAAATACAGTTAATAATAAATTGGTTTCCTGCTGATCAAGTATAATTAATTAAATTTTTACTATAAAAAGTACTAATTAACACTAAACTGTTCCAGCATACAGCAAAATTTAAACACCTATTATCACTAATAGGGGAAGCCAACATGTAACTTCAAACTAAGAATCCTAAGAAAGCAATAGATGCCATAGCATAAACCATAGAAATAGATCCAAATACAGGTTTTTTACTATATGTAGATACAATATGAGAGATAATTCCAAATCCTGGAACAATTAAAATATAAACTTCAGGGTGACCAAAGAATCAAAACAGGTGTTGGTATAGTACAGGATCTCCTCCCCCAGCTACTTCAAAGAATGAAGTATTAAAGTTACGATCCATAAGTAACATTGTTACACCCTTTTCTTGCTTAACCTTTTTTTTAATGATATACATATATTTATTATATATGCAATTATTTATATATTTAATATAAATAGTTAAGACTCAATTATTTACATAATTGTTGGGACTATATCATATTAATTAAGTGTATAAAAATTATTTAAATGATCTCAATTAAATAAAATTCGATTATTATTCATATTATTTTTAGATTTTATAATTATATTTATGTTAGATGGAGTATTTTTTAAAACTTTAGTTTCTTTATTATATAAATTATAAACATTTAATCAATCTTTATAATCTAAATATTTAGAACTATATAATGGAAAATTAGTTAAATAATTAACTAAAATATCATTACTTAATCTACTTGAAGTTCTTATTAAATAATTAGATGTTCCATTTTTTCTAATATTTTGTTTAACTACTGTATGTAAGAATTCACTAATTATTTGCATAATTTTTATATTACTTTTACCTCATGAATTTAAAGTAGATTGACTTAATCTAACATAATACTGAGTAATAGTTAAATTTTTTTTATTTTTAGAATGTCTAATATAAAAATTACCATCTGCATCTAACATACCTGATAATCAAGCATTATTATTTAAAGAACTTAAATCTAAATCTTTTTTATTTAAATATAAATCTTTGAATAATAATTGAGAATTTTTTTTCATATAATTAAATGGAGGATTATTTAATCAATCAATTAATAATCATAATCTATAAATTTTATTTGTTCTAAATTTACCATTTATTAATTTAGTTAATAAAATAATAGTTTTATAATCATTAATAATTAAAATATAACAGTCTTTTTTTACTTTTTTTTGAATACTTCCTCCATTTAATATTTCTCTAATTTTACAACATAAAGGATAATCTTTAGTATTAAAACAAATTTGAATTGAAGGATAATTTAATTTTCCTTTTGTAGATCTTATTGTTGTTGGTACTATAATAGATCCATCTCCTTCTATTAATCCTGCTAAATAATAACCTAATTGTGATAATTCTAAATTATCACTAATCGATTTACTAAAATTACGTGTAGGTAAATAATTTAAATACCCTCTATTGAGGCAAATTAATTTTCACGTGTAGTCTCTGAGGATCCCAATATAATATTTAATTATATAAATATTATTACAAACCTGCAAGATTTGTAGGTTTCCTGCTGATTGTCCTATTATTAATATTATTAATAGGAGTTTCCAGCATATAGTGAAATTTTGATCGGCCAGTGTTTTATAATAAATAATGGGTTTAGCCGATAATACAGGTAATGATAATAATAACATTACAGCTGTAATAATAATAGCTCATACAAATAATGGCATTTTACTATATGTCATACCGTTAGTTCTCATATTATATGATGTAGCAATAAAATTAATTGCTCCTAATAATGATGAAATAGATGTTAAATGAATAGCAAAAATACCTAAATCAACACTTGGAGATGAATGAGCTTGAATACCAGCTAAAGGTGGATAGCATTAAATGTTAACAATAGTTCACACTATTGATCGGACTATTTCTTAAATTTAATATATATAATATATATATTATATATATATGTTATAATTCCTTAATAATAAAAAGAAAATAATAAATTAATTTTTATTTTTATGTCTATTTTTTATTAAATTTATTCTATCACGAAGTTCTAATAATAATAAAGAGTTCTTTTTATATTTTAATTTATTAAAAGTTCTACTTCAAACTTTAAATTCAAAATTTTTTTTACCTATAAATAAAATATTATCATTATTACTTATGAAATAATTTATAATAAACTCAATAGTTGATGAATTAGTAGTTTCTAATTTATGGTAATAATTATTTTTTATTTTTCTACATAATACTGATGTTTTAATACCTAATATATTTTTTATTGAAATTAATAATATTACATCTAATTTTTGAGTTAAATTAAAAGCATGAACAACTCTTTTACTATTTTTTTTTATATATAAAAAAGAACCGTCTGCTTCAATAAACCCAATTAATCAATATTTAGTTATAATTTCATTCATATTATGATTATCAGGTAAAATTTGATTATTTAATGTAATATTTGATAAATTACCATTATATACATTAAATCCTGGAGAAATATAATTATTTGGCAATTCTCTATTTAAAATATCTTTAATCATTTCTATTTTAATGACTTGAGAAAAATTATTATTAGTTTGAATTAATAATGATTCTTTAAATTTTAAATAATTAAAATATTTATTTGTTAATAAAGGATATTTATTAAAAATAGGCATAATTATATTATTAATATGTTTAGTATCTGTTAGTATATATGATACATAATATTTATTACTTGAATATACAATTCTACCTACTCCTAAGAATTTTTTTATTTTATATAAAATTTGTTCATTATAAACACTTTGAGTTATTTTATATGTAAAACTAATTTTTTTATCTTTATCATTAATATAAACATTAAAAGTTCCATCACCATCCGTAAAACCTACTAATCATCTATAAAAATATTCAATATTTTTATTTTTTAAATAAGATAAATTTCTTTTTAATTTATTATTATTTATAAATATTTTTAATTTATTATATTTTGGTGTATTAAGTCTCTGAAGTGTATAACATATTACACCTGCAGATAAACTTATAATATTAAATCTTATAACTTCATAAATTTTATTTCATTTAGAAATAATTACTGTTAATAAATCTTTATTTACAGTTAACAAAAGTAATTTATGTGAGTAATTTAATAAATAAATTATTAATAATATTAATGAATAATTTAAAGTCGTTCCTGCATCAAACACCATTTTAAAACAACCTTTTTCAATTGTTCAACCTGTTCCTGCTCCACTTTCAATTAAAGTAGAAGCAACTAAACATACTAAAGCTGGTGGTAATAGTCAGAATGAAATATTATTTAAACGTGCAAATGACATATCACTTGCCCCAATTAATAATGGTAACATATAGTTCGATTTATTTATATATAATCTTTCAATTATATTCGGACTATGTCTTCAACTCTATATAGAATATTTTTATAAAGTGCAGTACGTATAGTCTCTGAGGATCCTACATTAATTAATATAATAAATAATTAACTTGGTTTCCTGCAAATTATCCATTTAAATTTATAAATTAATAATAAATTACATTTATAATAATTATAAAAATTTATAAGTACGTTATCATTATATTGATAATTTTCTTTAATTTTATATTATAACTTTAGGATTTTCTTGCATATAGTACTGTAATAATAATAAATTTTACAATTTAAAACGGCAACTAATAAAATAAATTAATTATTATAAATATTATTATTTAAATGATCTCATGTAAAAGTTGTTCTAATACTATTAAAATCTTTTATAATATTTTTAGCATAATCTCAACTACCATTAGGTAATACACTTTGACCATTTTTATTAATAAATAAAATAACAGAAGCTCAATCTAAATAATTTAATCTTTTAGATGATAATAAAGGATAATTATCTAAATAATTTATAACTTTTAAATTATTAGTTATATTATTTACCATAATTAAATAACTATAATAAATTTTATAATCATTTTTTAATTTTAAATTACGTTCTCTAGTATTTAAACTAGTATTAAATAATTTAGCTATTTTAGTCATAATATTTAAATAATTTAAATTTAATTCATTATCTATATCTTTAGATACTTTAGAATTACTTAAATAATTAGTTAATGTTATATTATTATCTATATTATAATTTTGTTTTAATTCTAATCTAAAATATGGTTTAACTCTTTTAGGTTTACCATTTTTTTTTTCAAAATTTATAGAAAAATTAGCATCTGCATCTAACATACCTGCTAATCAAGCATTAGTATTTAATTCTGATTTATCTAAAGGTTTAATTTCTATTATATCTATTTTTTTTAATATTGATTTAATTTTTATATTATTATTATTATTATTATTAATTATATAATTATTTAATTTATTTATTGCATATTTTAAATAATAATATTTTGGTGTTCTCATATAACCATTAATTAATACTAATATTTTATATACATTTTCTAAATCTTGTATTACTCAATTAATATAATTACCTTTAGATTTATAAACATTACCACAATTTAATATTTGACTTAAATATACGGCTAATTCTTTATCATTATTATTAAATACTATACTTATTGATGGATTTCTATCTTTTGGTATTGATATTGTTCCATCTCCTTCTATTAAACCAGCTAAATATGATCTTAAATTTATATTATTTAATAATTTATCTTCTATTTTATTATCTTCTTTTATAACTCTTTCAGTTATTAATATTTTATTATTATTATTTTTCATTAATAAATTATTTATTTTAATTCAATTTATTTTTATTTTTTTTTTACCAAATCCTCCTACTAATCCTGGCATTACTAAGAAGAAAATCATTAATAAAGCATGTCCTACTACTAAAACGTTAAATAATTGATTATTTCCATGTAAAATTTGGTTACCTGGTGCGGCTAATTCTAGTCTAATAATTAAAGACATTGTTGAACCGATTACACCTGAGAAAATTGCAAAGATAAAATATAATAGAGCAATATCTTTAGCATTAGTTGAGTAAAGTCAACGTTGTACGAACATTTTTTTTATAAATGTATTATTTATTTTAAAGTAATGAAAATTTTTCTTTAAAATTATATATAATTCATTATATTATATTTTTGTAATTTATATAATATAACTTCATATTAACAACTATTATTATATTAATAATAATATATCGATAAAATTTTATTATATTTGTTATTAATAAATATAATAATATATAATAAATTAATAAAAATAATTTAAAAATATTAATTAATATCCTTTTTCGTTATTTAATTATATATATTTTTACACATTATAATTATTATTATCCTGTAAATATATATAATTTAATATATTTCATATTATTGATTTTTATAGTATTTTATTATAAAATACTGGAATCGTATTTTATTTATACTGGAATCGTATTTTATTTATACTGGAATCGTATTTTATTTATACTGGAGAGAGAGAAGAGGGAATCGAACCCTTTAATTTTATAAATTTGCAATTTATATGAATAACCATATTCACTCCTCTCTAACATTAATCTCAACCAGAATCGAACTGGTACTCTCATCGTGAAGGGATGATGTTATAACCATTTAACTATAAGATCAAAAATTTAAATATATATATATTTAGGAAACTTTATATTATTTAAATAATTATGTTGCATTAGAGAGTTGAACTCTAAACCTTTTGATTACAAAACAAACGCTCTACCAATTGAGCTAATGCAACTTGAATATTAATAATTATTATTTTTTTGCAGAAATATTAAATTATGTATAGATTAGAAGTTATATTGCAAATTGAGTTAATTAGTTAATTAGACTATTATAGCCAATAACTATTTTTAAAATCATAGTATATAATTACTCATTATGTATATCCATAAGACAAATTCGTATTTTATATGCTTTCAATACTTATAATTTATTAATTTAGCTAAACTACTTAAAATTATTACATAAAAAACTATAGATATGTATTAATATTTAATATATTTTTAATAATAAAAAAATATAATAACTTTAATAATTCACCATTGATTAATTGTTAATGATCCTTTCGTACTAATTAACAGACTTATATTTATACTACTTAATACAGAAGATAGGAACCATACTGTCTCACGACGTATTTACTTTTAACCTAGTTTTTTCAAACTAGAATAGACTATAGCTTCAACTTATTTTTTTTTATTTTAATAAATTTTCTTTAAATTGATTATATGTTAAACCTGCCGAATTTTTTTTAGTATTATAAATTAATAATATTACTTTATCTAATATATTAGTATCATTTAAATTATTATTTTCTAATAATTTACATATCTCTATGAAATTATATAATTTATATAATTTTATATTAGGACCTTTTATATTATATCAATCTATATTACTATTTAATAAATTTTTTATATTTAACATATTAGGTATTATATTATTTATTAATTCTGTTCTATTATAACATAAATAACTAATATTTTTTTCCGTTTTATGTTTTATTATACTACCTTTATTATTAAAAAATTTTAATAATTCTTTTAATATATGATCATTTAAATCATCTTGTATTATTTTAAATGCTACTTTAAAACCTAATTTATTATTTTTTATAGGTGATAAACGTAATGATAAACTACCATTTCCATCAAATAAACCATTTATAAATTCTTTAGTTAAAGGCTGAGAATTATTTACTTCTGATTTATTATTTAATAAATCTATTGATTCTAATTCTGGACAATATAATTTTATTAAATTTTCTATATTTATACCTTTAGGTATTTTATTACTTTTTATTATATTCTGCTCTTCTAAAGATAAATAATTTATTTGTTTATTTAAAGAAACATTTGGATTTATTTTTGTTGTTAATAAAATACAAAATAATCATAAATCTGATTTATATTCTATATATTCATATTTTAATATTTTTATTAATAATTTAAACTTCAAATAACTATAATATCTATTACCACGTACTTGATGTTTATTAAATATAGGTAAAATTTTATTATTTAAATCATCTAGATTTGTTATAGTATATTTTATTATTTTTGATGATTTATTTTCTTCTATATTACCTATATTATCTAATTCTTTTTTTATTAAATTTAAATGATATTTATATTCTGAATTTTCTGTTAATATAAATCTTGGATTTATATATATTTTTTTTTTACCTTTAATTAAAGGTGCTGTAAATGTTCCATATGCATGAACAAATCCAGCTATATAATCCAAAGAAATTGAATTATTATTTATAAATTTTTTATTTATATTTGTCATTTTATTTATATTTATTACCTAAAGTTTAAAAAACTACTGATATGGGTGCCTTTTAAATTTTTACACAATTTTTAGAAAAATATTTTTATATTAAAAAAAAATAAGTGCCGATTTAATTATATATTTACTCTATCATAAATATATCCAATATTATATATATTATTATATAATATTAAGTCGTTACAGGTCTAATCAATATTTATTATTTATATTATTAGCTCCCACGGTATTAGCATATATTATTATTATAATACTTAGCTTTCACCGTTTTCCATCGGTTCATATATATTCTCACGAATATAGCGGGCCAAATACTTGAGACCCAACTCAGGTACCCTTTTACTTGACGAACAGTCAAACCCTTACTAGCTGCTGCAACCAGTAGGTTAGGGCCAGTCGACATCGAGGTGGCAAACACAGCTTACTATATGTACTATTTCGCTGTATTACCCTGTTATCCCTAGCGTAACTTTTATCCGTTATCTTTGCCTAAAACTATTTATAGCAAATGTTCATTATACCATACTTACGTATTTACTCCATTTGTTGATGATTGTAATTTATGCATAGTTATACTATTATATTTTTTAAATTAATTTTAATTTATTGTTTTCATGACAATTTTACTATACTTTCTTTTTTCTATTATTTATTCAAATATATTTATATTTATATTATTTGTATATATATAATCAATAAGATTAATTCTTATTAGAAATATTTTTAATATTTATTATTCATATAAAGGACTTACTCAGTTTATTTATATGAGAATGACGCCCCATCAAAACTACCTAACAGAGACTTTCTCTTTAATTTATTAATATAGCTATTTAGCATTATATTAGATAAAGATAAGTTATATATCTATAAACAAAAAGTTTCTCAATTGAATACCTACTTTAAAGTTATTACTTAATTCATATATTACTTTATAAACTGAATAATTATAAATATATAACAGTCTATCTATATGTAGTAAAGCTGCATAGGGTCTTTCCGTCTACCTGTATTTTAACAGTATCTTCACTGCTAATCCAATTTCACTGGGGGGATTGACGAGACAGTTATTATATCATTACTCCATTCATGCGAGACTATAATTAGTAGCCACATTGCGACCAACTTTAACTTACTTAAGTTTTTTGAAATTAGATAATCCTTTACCGTTCATATTATTAATAATATTATTAATATATTCACGATTTTTAACATTTAAATGTTCTCCACTATTTATTAATTTAATTAAAGAACATCAAAGTTTAAAATTTTTCTGTTTTACTCCTCCTAAAGGATATTTAACAAAAAATGGTAAAATAATATTACTGATTTAAGTAATATTATAAACTCCATAATGATCACATCTATCAGAATTATTAACTACATTACCACAATTAAATTTATTTTTTAATAAATTTAATAATTTATTACTACGTACATGTTGAGTAATCTCAAATGCTGGACGAATATATTTAATATATTCTTTGTTACTCTCCATAGTTGTTCTAATTAAAAAACTACCATCTCCTGTAACAAAACCACTAATTCACATTGGATGAATTGATGGATTTACCTCAATAATAGGTCTTGTAGCTGGAATAATATTAGGATATTCTTTTTTTAATTTTTCAGAAAGTCCTCAATTAATACTAGCACTTAATGCTAAATATTTTTCAATATCTCTTACTTTATTAATTTTATTAATATAACCCTCTCTAAATAGTAAATAATCTGCTTGTTTATCAGTTAGTAATGGATAATTATCGAAATGATCAATAATTTTCTTCATATCTTTAATTGATACTACAGAAAATACACTTTTATTCGCATAACTTCTATAATTACCACAATTAAAATATTCATGTACTAATTTAATTAATTCATCATCTATACTATGAAGAGTAATATTAAACTCTAATTGAGTTCTTTTTCCAATTTTTATTGAAAAACATCCTTCTGCATCTGTTAATCCTGTTAAGAAATTTGGATCTAATTTTTCTAACTTAAGGTTAGAAGGGATATTGGTTTGATAACTTCTTTCGAAGCCCATTAGAGTACATCTTAATCCATTTAATACTAATCCTTTAAAAATTATTTTTGAATAATTTTATGATGGTCTTTTAATTATACTTAATAAACCATTAGTATTTTTAATAAATGGATAACTACCGTCTACTCGTTGCTCTTTTACAACGGATTTAATTGATTTATTAAAATCAAAATCCTCCATTGACTTAGATCCGCGATTGCCCATTCAACTTTCGTTAATTTTACAACTTGTTACCATACCTGAGTGATTAGTTCAGCCATTTCATAGTTTCCAAATGAAACTTGGTATTGTAAATTTTAGGGTGTCCCCGGAATTTGATAGTTTAAGCCCCCGATATGTGTTTCCCATACACACGAGAGGCATTTTGCTACATTATAACCCTCAGAATAAGGCTGCCATTTGACTAAGGATTCGATATCAACCTTAATAGCTAATATTTTATCCCTTAATCATGGGGCAGGATTCACACGGTATACTAATATTTTTATATCTGCACCGTGCTGTGTTTTTAGTAAACAGTTGTATAATTCTATTTTTAATTATATTTTTTTTTATAAAAAAAATATATTCCCTTTATTGACTAACGTAGGGGTGATTTTTGCCGAGTTCCTTATCAAAGCCCTCTCCCATTCATTTTCATATTCTCTACTATACACACCTGTGTCGGTCTTAATTACGGTTTTAATATTGATTATTTCTTGCCCATTAATAATACAAATATATATATTTTATATATTTATTAATGATAATCTTCAATATATATTAAACCTATCGCATATATTTTATCTATATACTAGCTTAAGGACCGAATTTATAGTAAAACCTTATGTATTAAATGAATAAGTTTTATAAATTTAAAAATATAAATTTTACTTATTTTTCGTTACTCATGCCAGCATTCTCTATATAATTAATATTATTAAATAAATATTTTTTATTTAATATAAATAAAATCATATTATGATTTATTTTTATATAATAATTTATCCAACTATTATATATTATTTATTATATGCTCTGTTACCATATTAATACATTTATTTTTTATATATTAATATATAAATTTTCGGCAATAGATTTTTTTAGTAATATTTTATTACTAATGAAGATCCGTATATTAGCTATATAAAATTTCCTTATGTTTAAAATTAGTGCATTGTTACATGTTCATTATAGGATGGTTATTGTCAAACCCACCAACTAATTGATTTAGATATTTTATATATTATATTCACTTAATCTTTAATTACTTAATTATTTTTCATAATTTTTCATTATATTTTGGAGCCTTAAATTTTACTTGGGGCTGTTTCCCTCTTGACTATATACCTTATCGCATACAGTCTGACTAATTAACTATAATTATATTATTATGAGGTTAAATATACATGATAAGTCAATAATTGACCCCCATTTATCATTTATATAAAAAAAAATATAAATGATAAGTTAAATATTAATTGCTATACCATATAATTATTTTTTGTTAATCGCTATACTAACATATATTTCACAGAGAACCAGCTATCTATAAAACAGGTTAGTCTTTCACTTACTTATCATCTCTAATTGAAGTATACTGCAACATACACTCATCCGGTCAATAAATTCATTATGAATTATATACCTTGAAATAATAAGATCTTTTATTTTCGGGCCAATTATATACAACTTCTCACATTTTTCTAAATAAATAAATTTTATTTTATTATATATTCTATTTATATTTAGTAATTTATCTTAATGATTTTTTATTACTTTGCTGTATATAATTACTTGCTGGCCCATTATGCAAAAGGTACTCACTAAATTCTTTTAAAATCTCATGATGCTTATGAATTATCCATTTATATATTTTCCTTTTCAGTACTTTTTATGTTTATTAATAATATTTAGCTTTAGATTTAGTTTTAATCTTTTTTCCTACTTTTTTAAATAGTACTTATTAAAAAGCTTTATTGATTTCACTCGCCGTTACTCACAATATCTCGTTTGATTTCTTTTCCTATGATTACTTAGATGATTCAGTTCATCATGTATATTTATTATGGTTTCCCTTAGGTTTTAAATTAATTTTTATTAATTATTAGTAACCTTTATTATTAATAACATTATATTCTATGAATAACCCTTTGATGCAATATAACACTTTTCAAATCTATACATTATTTCTGCATTTTTATTAATTTCTTATATTTTTATAATTAATTAATTATTTTTTAAGGAATATAGGACTCGAACCTATACTAATTTTGTGTGTAAAACAAATGCTATACCAATTAAGCAAATCCCTTTATATATTATATATATTTTTAATATTTATTTATTAATTTCTTATATTAATATTTAGATATATATTATATATTTATTTATATTTATTTATATTGATTTATATATATATATATTATATATATTTTTATTTTTATTTGTATTGTGTTGAATATGAAAATAGATAAATTATAGCCCACTGCAGGTTCCCCTACAGTAACTGTATTTCGACTTCGCAATAATATATAACCGACTATTAAATATAATTAGAATTATTTAAAATTTATTGAAAAATAAATATAAATTAAAATAATTAATATTTTTATAATTGATAATAATTTATCGCGTGACGAGTAATTAGTGCGAAACAATTAATAATATTCACCGTTATTTACTTTATAACTGATTACTAGCAATTCTTTTTTCATATATTCGAATTTCAGAATATAATTCATATTAATATAGTATATTTATATACAACATATTAAAATAAGTTTTATTTTTTATTGAATTTTTATATATTTATTTTATTGAATTTTTTTTATTTTTTTATAGTACGTCTATAGCCCACATTATTAGGGTCATAAGGATTTGTCTTAACCCTATTCTTACTATGCATTTAAATAGTAAATTATAAATATTTTATTTTTTTTTATTTATATAGGAATTCGTTCGTTAATGGAACTAACCGTAAACTTCACAGCACGAACTGAAGACAACTATGTAACGCCTGTTTATTAATTTATTATTAATTAATATATTCAAAATGTGGTAAGATTTTTGGGGATCGTCAAATTAAATAACATACTCCACTGCTATTGATTATAACCGTCTATTGTATTGGGTTTCAATTGAGTAACTATACTCTCCTGGTGGAATACTTAAGATTTCTCGTTAATTATATTTTTATTATTATATAATTGAGTATTCATCGTTTACTGCTATAATTAATCGGGTATCGAATCCGTTTCATTATTATAGCTTTCATCCCTCAATGTCAATTAATATATAACAAATACTTTCGATTTTGTCTGTCCTATAATTATTATAATATTTCATCATTACTATTATAATTCATTTGTTACTATTATTAATTCTATATCATAAAAATAATGATAAATTCTGCGGATCCTTTAAACCAATCTGATTAATACTTGCCTCCTCTGTATAACCGCTACTGCTGGCACAGATTTTAGCAGAGACTTATTAGACCAATATTTATATATATTTAATATATATATTTATTGTTTTTATTACTATCATTATTCTCATAGTCTTATAACTTTATTTTTTACCAATTAATTTTTATTATTTTTATTAATTTTTTTAATAATTTTATTAAAATTTCGTTATTATAGGTAACTGGATCAATCTTTCGATCATTGTCCAATATTCTTCACTGCTGTATCATATAGATATCAATATTTATTGATGTGATAATTATAACGTTAATTAATTATTATAGATCGTCGGCTATGTATGTCTTTTAAACTACATAATACCTATACTATGGATAACTTGACTATTAACTATTATATACTTAAATATAATATTTATTTTTTATTAATCTTTTAAATTAATTAATAGTTCTTATTTTATCTTTTACTCACCTATACACCACTTTATTAATATTTTTATTTATAACATATTATTAATCGTTTGATTTGCATGTGTTATATCCCTATATAGTATTTAATCTAGCCTGACATCAGAGCTTTAATATTTTTTAATATACCGTTATTTATTATATTATATTTTTTATCATATTTTATAATTATTATTATCTTATATTTTTATTTTTATTTTTATTTTTATTTTTATTATTATTTTTATATTCACTTAATTTTATTTTTATTATCTTAATATTTACTTTATTTTTTTATTATTATTTATTTCATTTTTTACTATTATTTATTATTGTTTATAATCATCTGTATTATTTTTTTATATATTAATTAATTAATATTGATTTTATCATATTATTATTATTTATATATTTTATTTATTCATATGATTTATTATAAAATTTTACATTTTAAAGAATTATAGCTAATATTTATTATTATTATTCACATAAATTTAATTATAATATTATTTATATATAATTTTATTTTTATACTATTTAATTATACATAAAGTTATTAACACTTAATTATATTTTTATTATATTCATTTTATATTAATATTTTATTTATATTTTTTATATTATCCATATAATTATTATTAATATATTTTATATTCACTTTATTATTATTAAACAATATCATTAATTATAATTTTATTCATGTATAATATTAAGTATTTATATTAATAATTATTTTAAATATAACTATTTATTTATATTTAATTATATTATTTAATTATTTACATTACTTATTTATTATATATACATTTAATTATAGAATTTATTTTATTTACTCTATATTTTAAGTCATTTTATATATATATATAATTTGTATTTTTATAATATTGATTATTCGTTTAAAAATGTTATATAATACCTATTAATTTATATTATATATATTAATTATTTTTAAATAATTTTAATAATTTTAATACATATAAATTATTTTATATATAGAATTTTAATAATTTTAATACATATAAATTTATTAATAAAGATACATTATTTTATAATAATGAATTGCCTAAATTAGATTATTTTACTAATTTTAATTTAAATGAAATACCGAATATACAAATATTAAATATAATGTTAAATCTTAAATTTATAAATATTTAGAAATAGATTGTATTTTATTACTTTCAATTATTTAACAATATCGTGTTGAAACATTTATTAATTATGGTATTGATTTATCTAAATGTTCTACTATATCTAAATTTAATACATATTAATTTATTAATAAATATAATTTTTTATACAAATTTAATACATATTAATTTATTAATAAATATAATTATATATATATATATAATTAATATAAATTTATTAATAAATAGAAATATAATCCATATATATATATTATACATATAAATTATTTAATAAATAGAATTTTAATATATATAAATTTTTTAATAAATATAATTCATATAAATTTTTTAATAAATATAATTATAATACATATATAATTTTAATCCATATATATAAATATAATTTTTATCTAAATATAATTTTTATGAATATAAATAAATATAATTATTTATCTAAATATAATTTTAATCTATCTAAATAAAATAAATATAATTTTAATACATATAAATTTTATAATAAATATAATTTTAATACATTTTAATTTTATAATAAATATAATTTTAATATATAGAAATTTATTAATAAAAATAAATATAATTAATATATTAAAAATAAATATAATTTTAATTGATATATAAAAAATAAATATAATTTTAATACAAATAATTTTAATTCATCTAAATCTAATAAATATAAATATATATATCTTAAATAAATATAATTTTAATACAAATATCTAAAATATATCTAAATCTAATAAATATAAATACATATAATATAAATATATATAAATCAATATTAATTTAATAAATATAAATCCATATAATTTTTATAAATATAAATACATATATATATTAATAATATATATAAATAAAAATATAAATTTAATATATATAAATAACTAACTAAATAAATAATTTCATTTAATTTAATTTAATTTAATTTATAAAAGATTTAATTCTATAGTTTAATATATGTAAGTTACTTACGTAACGTAATATTAATTTCATCTAGATAAAATTAATATTTAATTAAAATCTATATAATTATAAATATAATAATATAAAAATAATATTAATATTTAATTGAAATATTATGAATTAATATTAATAATAAATATTTAATAATTTATTAATTTATTAAAATAATCATATAAATATTTAAGTAAATTTATATTAATAATTATACAAATTATATTATATAAAAATAATAATATAAATATTTCAGATATATAAATATAATAATATAAATATTTCAGATATATATAAATAATGATATAATATTAAAAATATATATATAATAATGATATAATATTAAAAATATATATATAATAATGATATAATATTAAAAATATATTAAAAAATAATATAAAAATATATATAAATAAATAAAATATATATAAATAAATAAATAAAATGTATATATATATATCTATCTATTTGAAAATAAATAAATAAATAAAATGTATATATATATATCTATATTAAAATATATAAATAAATATAATGTATATATATATATCTATCTTTAAATATATAAATAAATAAATAAATATATATTAAAAATAAATGTAATTTGTAATAAAATAAATAACTGTTAATAGTTAAATATATATAAGTTACTTACGTAACGTAATATTAATTTCATCAAGATAAAATTAATATTTAATTATAATAAATAACTATAAATATATATAATAATATCAAATATTATATTAATATTTAATTTAAATATATAAATAATTTTATATAATATATAATATAATAAATATTAAATAAAAATTAATTAAAATAATATATAAATATATAAATAAATAAATATAAATAATAATAATATAAATATAACAGATATATATTAAAAATAATATATAAATATATAATATATATATAAAAAATATCTATAATATAAATATTTATAATATAAATATATAAAATAATAAAAATAAATATAATAATTATTAATATTAAATAAATAAAAATACAGTAATATATCTATCTATAATAAAAATAATAAAATAAATAAAAAGGTAATAAACTATTAAATAATATATGTAAGTTACTTACGTAACGTAATATTAATTTCATCAAGATAAAATTAATATTTAATTAAAATAAATAACTATAAATAATAAATAATATAAAATATTAATAATCATTTATTTAAAAATTTGTAAAACAGTTCATTACATTCACTATGCTTCATAATTATAAATAATTATTACGCGATATAAAAAATATAATTAATTAATTAATAAATAAATTAGTAAATATATAAAATATAATAAATAATAAAAAAATGATAATTAATTAATAAATAAATTTGTAAAACAATTGGCGTATGATAATTAAAAAAGGTAAATAAAGAATAAATAAAAATGATAATAAGAAAATAAAAATGAATCTTATTTTAAATAGTAATATTTAAATGCGAGGCTAAAATAAATATTACCTATTCGGAGTTTGTAAGCAAATTCGTAACAGATAAATGTTTCTCTCTTCTTCTTTAAATAATAACTTTCTATATACAGATAAAAATTATTTATATTTACTTATATTAACAAAAATTAATCATCTTAC